GAGCAACATTGCCTATTGAGAAATCCCTAACTTTAGGTCTTTTTAAAATTGATTAAACCGTGAAATGCCAGGACATAGGTATCTAAGGAAGATCCCGTTCTGGATCTTCCCTAGATACATCAATCAATTTTATAATCTTAAGTAGGTTTATGATCTATATCCGCAAATATATGGATCGTGCCGTAGATTCAAAACTCATTCTATTCTTTTTTCTTTATAAAAACGAAAAAATTTTATAATTCCAACGGATTTAAAATTAACACTTTTCTTAGTTAAATTGATTGAAAAATGCTTCTGTAGAGTGCCCAATATCTGTTTTACATCTTCTATGCGAAAATATTCCATTTTCATAAGATCCTCTTGACTATGACTCAAAAGGTCCAATAATGTATGTATATTGGACCTTTTGAGATAATTATAGGCCCTGGAAGGCAATTCTGATTGGTCAATAAAAATACATGTTAATGGAATTCGTTTTTTGTTTTTCTTTAAATCAGTGAATTTGTCTTGAAAGGAAAAAGGGGGTAGATTCGATCTGTTTTCATTTTCCTCGAAATTCATGTCCTTTTTTTCTGCATGTAGAAAGGGAATCAATAAATCAATCAAATTACGAGAAGCTTCATAAAGTGCTTCTTTAGGAGTTAAACTTCCATTCGTCCATACTTCTAGAAAGAGTATTTCTTGTTTTTCATTCCCATTCCCGTAAGAATGAATACTATGATTCGCATTTAGAACAGGCATGGATACAGTATCTATAGGATAACTTCCATCGTGAGATTCGTTTGTAGATTTCATATGATATCCGCGATCTCTCTTGATTTGTAATTCAATACACAAATCAATTGGTTCTGTCAGGTTAGCTATATGCTGTGTCGTGTCAACTATTTCTACAGAAGGTGGTGAGATGATATCTTGAGCGGTTATGTATTTTGGACCTCTGACGCAAATGGATGCGTCCCTAACTCCATATAGATTACTTTTCAATACAATTTCTTTCAAATTTATTAAAATATCATGCACTGATTCTTCAATACCTACTATCGTAGAATATTCGTGCAGCACATTCTCAGATGTTGCACGTGTGATAAATGTTCCTTCTATTTCGCCAAGTAAAGCCCTTCGCATGGCAATACCTACGGTATCGGCTTGACCTTTCATAAGCGGGGACAGAACGAAACGACCATAATAAAGGCGCTTGCTGTCTACTCTTGATTCAACACATTTCCACTGTAGTGTTCGAGTGGATCCTGCTACTTCTTCTAGAACCATACTATATATTTTTATTTTCTTTATGATTATTGGATCGGATCATTGACTCATTTATTTTTCTTGGAATCTCTTGAATTCTTATTTCTACACACGTCTTTTTTTAGGGGGGCGACATCCATTATGTGGCATGGGTGTTACATCACGTACGAAACTTAATAGTATTCCGCTTCTACGAATGGCTCGTAATGCCGCATCTCTTCCGAGACCTGGACCCTTTATCATAACTTCTGCTCGTTGCATACCCTGATCCACTACTGTACGAATAGCGTTGAGTGCTGCTGCTTGAGCAGCATAAGGTGTTCCTTTTCTTGTGCCTCTGAATCCAGAAGTCCCCGCGGAAGCCCAAGAAACTACCCGACCTCGTACGTCTGTAACAGTTACAATAGTATTGTTGAAACTCGCTTGAACATGAATAACTCCTTTCGGTATTCGACGTTCATTCTTATGTGAACCAATACGTGCATTCTTACGTAAACCAATTTTTGCTATAGGTTTTGTCATATTTTATTATCTCATATTCATAAGAATAAAAAAAATAAGGAAGAATCAGAGATATACAGAAAGATACGCGGAATATCCATTTTATATGAAAACTGATTCTTTTTTCTTTCTTTTTACATGTACATGGGTTTTTTTCTTTTATAAAGTTCTTTATTTAGAACTTGAGAAGAATTATCCCTGTCTCTGTTTATGTCTCGGATTGGAACAAATTACTATAATTCGCCCGTGCCTACGGATCAGTCGACATTTTTCACAAATTTTACGAACAGAAGCCCTTATTTTCATATTTTTTATTCCTTACCTTCATTCTGAATCTATTTTTTTGGAAACAAAAATTAGTTTTTTTTTTCGAATTATACCCCTACGAGGGGGATGTTTAAAAGAATGATCTAATCGTTCGAATCTTTTTTTCGAAGTCTATAAATTATGCGTCCCCTGGTTGAATCATAACGACTCATTTCTATTTTTACTCTATCTCCGGGTAGTATACGTATAAAACTGCGTCGGATTCTCCCTGAAATATAACCTAGAATTAGATCTTGATTATCTAATCGAACTCGAAACATACCGTTGGAAAGTGACTCAGTAATTAAACCCTCATGAATCAATTTTTGTTCTTTCATTTCAGATAACCCCCTTTAAGTATCAACTACTAGAGGAAGAGTTCTATAATTCACTTCTCCTCTCTATTTTACAAATAGATAAATAGTAAATTCGAGAGAGTATTAAGTTACCGCAGGAGAATCACCATATATAACACAAAATTTCTCCTCCAATTTTTGCTAGTCGAGCTTCTCGATCTGTCATTATACCTCGAGCAGTAGAAAGAATTAGAATCCCCATTCCGCCTAAAATCTTAGGAATTTGTTGATAGTTGGAATAAATTCGTAGACCGGGTCGGCTGATACGCTTTAAAATAATTTTATTCCCTTTCCTAGTCTTTCTATGTCGTAAGGTTAAAACCAAGAATTTTTTTTTACTTTCTTGATGTTTTCGAACGTTTTCAATAAAACCTTCTCGTAAAAGTATTTTAACAATATTTTTAGTGATATTAGTAGATGCTATTTGAACCCTTCCCTTTTTATCCATGTCAGCATTTCTTATAGAAGTTATTATATCGGCAATAATGTCCCTACCCATGACGAATTATAGTTATTGGTGCCTCCTCATTTTTGATATAATCAACATGCTTTTTTTGTTTTAGTTTAATTTTTTTCTTTTTTATTGAATTTTTTTTATTATTAAATTTATTATTAAATTATAATTTCTTTTAATTAAAAGTATATGCATGAGACACGATCTATTAATTGGATCTATTTCAGATATTCGAATTAATAGAAAATAGAATATAAATTCTAGAATTATATATTCTATTCTATATCTATACTATGATATAAATATGATATAACTAGAAATAAAAATAGGAATGAATAAATGAATATACTATAAAATAGTATAATTTAATATATCAAAATATAAAATATAAATAGTCGAATAATAATAATTAAATAATAATTAATAAATTAGAAATTAATATTTAATATATTAATATAATAATTATAATTATAATAATTCTAATAATATATAATGAAGACTATAAGACTTCGGGTGCTAATGAAACTATTTTAGTAAAATTCAACTGTCTCAATTCCCGAGCAATCGCACCAAAAATTCTAGTTCCTTTTGGATTTCCTTCTTTATCAATGATAACCGCTGCATTGTCATCATATCGTATTATCATGCCATTTTCACGTTTGAGTTCTTTACACGTGCGTACAATCACAGCTCTAATTACTTCTGATCTTTCTAGAGGCATGTTGGGCACTGCTTCTTTGATTACAGCAACAATAACATCGCCAATATGAGCATATCGTTGATTACCAGTTCCTATGATTCGAATACACATCAACTCTCGAGCTCCGCTGTTATCCGCTACATTTAAAAGGGTCTGAGGTTGAATCATATCATTTTTTTTTTTTTTTTTATCTCTTATTTCAATGCAAGGGACAAGGGAAAAAATAAATATTGTCTGTCCAGAGATAAAGAAATCCGCGTTTGTTTTTTCATTCTCAATACACCTTTACTTACTTTTGTTTACCTATCCTGATCCTGAAATAACAAATTGAGTTCGTATAGGCATTTTGCATGCAGCTATTTTCATAGCTGCTTTGGCTACAGTTTCTGATACTCCACTTATTTCATAAAGTATTCGGCCCGGTTTAACAACGGATACCCAATATTCGGGGGATCCCTTCCCCGAACCCATACGTGTTTCCATAGGTCTTACTGTAACAGGTTTGTCGGGAAAGATACGTACCCATACCTTTCCACCACGACGTGCATATCGTGTCATTGATCTTCGCCCTGCTTCTATTTGTCTAGCTGTGATCCAAGCAGGTTCAAGTGCCTGAAGAGCATATCTTCCGAAACAAATATGATTGCCTCGGCAAGATATTCCCTTCATTCTACCTCTATGTTGTTTACGAAATCTGGTTCTTTTTGGGTCATAGTTGATGGTTGTTTCTGAATTCCATCTCTACTGCAGAACCGGACATGAGAGTTTCTTCTCATCCAGCTCCTCGCGAATCACTAGACGTGTTTGTTTATGGATAATGCTTATTTCTTTTACTTTTCAAAAATTTTCTAAAGTATTTAACTTTACCTCATATTGAATCATCCAAAAAGTCATACAATAAATGAAATATAAATTTAAATAAAAAAAATAAATAAAAAATATAAAACAAAAGGTTACGCGGGCGAATATTGACTCTTTTATCTTTTATTTGGAGGGTCATTTTATGACTAGTCAGAAGAAATCTATGTTATTCTTGGTTCATTCCGCCATCCTACCCAATGAATCATTAGGATTGATTCTTTTTCAATCAAATCCTATGTAGTCACAGGTTCCATCGTTCCCATAGCTTCTCCATTAATGCTTAGGCCTGAACTCTGCAATGGAGCTCCCAACAAAATCAGTTATTTGTTTCTGAGTCAATCTCCTCAGTTTTCTTAACCCGAAGCTCGATTCAATTATTCATCTATGTTTCTATTATTTATATCCTTATTCTATCTTATTATTTATTTATCTATCTTATTAGATAGATAATCTCTATATTGATTATTGATTAGATTATTATTATTTAGTAATTATTTATATTTAGATTCTTTATTATTATGATCATATATTCATTCTATTTTTTATTCTATTTTTTTATTATATTATTTTATTATATTATATTTATATTATATTATTATATATTAATTATATATTATTTATTATATATTATATTATAATATTATATTTATGTTATATTTATATGTATATATAGTATAATATAATAATAATATAATATTTTATATTTTATTTTTATTATATTAATTATATTAATTTTATTTTTATTATATTAATATTATTATATTAATATTAAATTATTATTATATTAATATTAAATATTATATTATATTTGATATTATAGATATTATAATTCTAATTTATATTTTTATTATTTTATTTATATTTTTTATATTTATTGTATATTGATGTTGATGCTTTATCACACTGCCTTTTTTTATGGGGTGATTTTTCATAAACCATACATATTGGAATCATATATCATTGAGATCTTTATTCTCTCTTTCTATCATCCTTTCATTTTTCTACATCCCTTTTTTTTCATAATTTATAATTAGATTTATTTTTTATGAAAAAAATTTCAGTTGCTATAACTATATAATCGATTCAGTCATATAGTGACTGTTTCTTGGGATCTCGACAATACGAAGCAATAAGTTGGTTATTAGTTTTGAGTTTTTTTAGTTTTGATCGTTACTAAGTTTATAGTGGGGTCATCTTTTTTTTGTAATCTCAACTCTAAATAAAAAACTAAAACTAACGAGTCACACACTAAGCATAGCAATTATACGAAACCTAAATTAAAGAGTAAATCGAATTTTTATTCAACCTTATAGAATTATAATTGTTTGTTTTTCTATTGCTCAGCAGAATGGCGAGATAAGTAAAGGTCCATTATTCTTATTCTTGGTTTACAAATACCCAAATTTTTATGCCTAAGACTCCATAGATAGTTCTAATTGTATGGGAACAGTGATCAATTTTAGCCCGAATTGTTTGTAAAGGAACCCTACCTTCTCTGATCCATTCGACACGTGCAATCTCTTTTCCGTCGATACGCCCTGCGATTTGTACTTGAATTCCTTTTGTATCCGTTTGTTCAGTTAATTCAATAGCTTTCTTCATTGCCTTTCGAAATGAAACTCTATTTTTTAATTGTAAAGCTATATATTCTGCAAGAATATTAGGTTGTCCATAAGGCTTTTCAATTCTTGTGATAGCAATGTTGAGTCTCCGATTTACAGAACGAAACTCTTTTTGTACATTCATCTGTAATTCTTCGACTCCCCCTGTTCGTCCTTCTAATAATAAATTGGGAAATCCAATATAGATTATGACTTGAATAAAATCTATTCTTTTTTGAATCCCTATATGGGCAATTCCTTCAAAACCTGAGGATATTCTCTTATTTTTTTGTACATAGTTTTTAATACAATTCCGTATTTTTTCATCTTCTTGTAGGTCCATGGAAAAACTTTTTGGTTGTGCGAACCAAAAAGAATGATGACTTTGAGTTGTTCCAAGTCTGAAACCTAGTGGATTTATTTTTTGTCCCATATTTTTCTACCCTTTGTTCCATTCATATTTTTTTATAAATTTATAAATATAAAATAGGAATCTAAATTCTGTTTCTTTAGATGAATCTAAAATTTCTATTTTTCTTTTAAAACAATCTTTATATGACAAGTGGTTTTTTTTATTAGACAACTACGTCCTCGAGCCCGAGTTCTTAACTTTTTAACAATAGCGCCTCTGTTGACTTCAGCTTTACTAATAAATAAATCAGCTTCATTTAAACTCATATTATGACTAGCATTTGCTGCTGCAGAATAAACTAATTGTAAAATTGGATAAGATGCTCTATAAGGCATTAGTTCTAATATCATGAGTGTTTCCTCATAAGAACGCCCGCGAATCTGATCAATTACTCTTCGTGCTTTGAAAACAGACATACATACATATATATGTTGAGCTAACACTTTTGCTTCTCTATCAGAATTTTCGTTCTTTATCATAAAAGAAAGTTATCCCCCGCCAATGAATGATAAGTGCCTAGGTGAAGTATAGTATAAGATAAGTCAGAAAAGTAAGAATAAGTAATAAAAGTCTAAGTCTTAGTATACTATAAAAAGAAAATAAAATACTATACTCTTACTATAAGATAAAGACTCTTAAGTCTAAATACTAATTATAAATACTATTAAGATAAGTTATAAATACTATTTCTAAATACTATTAAGATACTATTTATAAATACTATTAAGATAAGACTTTTAACATGAATACTTAGTAGAACGACTAACGACGAGATTTATTATCGTTTCTTGCATGTCTCACGAAAGTTAGAGTAGGTGCGAATTCTCCCAATTTGTGACCGACCATACGATCTGTTATATAAATAGGTAAATGTTCCTTTCCATTATGAATAGCGATTGTATGGCCAATCATTGTGGGTATAATGGTAGATGCCCGAGACCAAGTCACTATTATTTCTTTCTCCTCCCTCATGTTGAGTTTTTCAATTTTTCCCGATAAATGATTAGCTACAAAAGGATTTTTTTTTAGTGAACGTGTCACGGCTGATTACTCCTTTTTTT